CGGGTCTCCCCTACTTAATTTTTAGGAAGAAGTAGAGAGATGTGAGGAGGTAAATATTTTCGGCGAGGCGGTGGAATTTGTAAATTTTGCCAAAAATTAGAAAATTGTAAAAATTATTCAATTCGTTACAAAAAAAATTAAAAAATCGGGGTTTTAAGCGAATTTATTTGATGTGGCATTAGGTAGGGTAGTGCCTTTATTTGCAGGTGGTGGTTGTGTATGGTAGTCAATTTAGTGATGTATTGTGTGCGTTTAGTATATGTTTGTTACATATTCAGAGAACGGGGGTTTTAGGGGGTACGGCGATATAGCCCCAGGGGGTTTGAGAAGTTAGTTGTTGTGTTATGTCCATGATATCAGTTATGTAATGGTTTAAAGAATGTTTCCGTGAATTACACCTATATAATTAGTACCATAAGAATATGTACTACCTTCATATATTAATACCGTGCGCACTCTGAAATGTCAGTGAAAGGAGGACAAAAAAAGGTAAACCCATGCACGATAGAAGGAACGCCCGGCATGCTGGGTAACGAGGAGTATGTACCACACCAAGAGAAATGCAAGCGTCAATGAAAGTGTGCTGAATTAGCAATTCGTGAACCTGAGATTGAAGGAGATGCCAGGAATAATTCACTGAGTGAAACCCCTACAATATATGACCTTGACCATCATTGAATTAAGTAATCCGGGATGTCGAGACATGAGGATGATTTAATGAATGTGGAAAATGAGGGGATGGTGAGTTATGGATACATATATGGTGTATATAAATATATGGTGATTATACATATATATGTATATAAAACGCTGAGACTTTTCTGATGTGGAAATGTGGAAAGTGAGTCAGGCATAGGGCATGCCATAGTACTCAGAGACGTAGTTTAAAGGCAAGTATTCTGGCTTTGGGTGCCAGAGGTGGGGGTTCGACTCCCCCCGTTCTGAGCAGCAGGGGGGAGTTGAACCCCCGACCGGTTGGCTTACAAGACCAATGCTCTAAGTGCTGAGCTACTGTTGCAGGATAGCCCTAGTATTTTATTTTCCACCCATCCGGCTAGTGGCATAAAGACCAGGAATAGCAGGAAGTACAGGAGTGATGCGATTTGTCCGATAATGATGTAGGGTTGTTCTACAGGCATGCCCCCAATCCATGTGAGAATAAGGACGTCTGCTACTAGAGTTCAGAATAATAATTGTGAGATAGGTCGGAATGTTATTGTTCGTAGTTTTGAGGTGTGGAGAATTGGTACGAGTAGGAGGACTAGGATCGAGGAGAGTAGGGCAAGGACACCCCCAAGTTTGTTGGGGATGGAACGTAAAATGGCGTAGGCAAACAGGAAGTATCACTCTGGTTTAATATGGGGTGGTGTAACAAGTGGGTTGGCAGGGGTGAAGTTGTCTGGATCACCTAACGAGTTGGGCGAGAAGAGTGCTAGAGCCGCAAGCATGGCAATTAGTGCAACAAATCCTAGAAGGTCTTTGTAGATGAAGTATGGGTGGAAGGAGATTTTGTCCACGTTAGAATTTAAGCCCATGGGGTTGTTTGAGCCCGTTTCGTGTAGAAACAGGAGGTGTAATATGATTACTGCTACGATAATGAAGGGCAGGAGAAAGTGGAATGAGAAGAAGCGGGTGAGGGTGGCATTATCGACTGAGAATCCACCTCAGATTCATTGGACGAGGGTATTGCCGATGTAGGGCACAGCTGAAAGGAGGTTGGTGATAACTGTTGCACCTCAGAAAGATATTTGTCCTCATGGGAGTACGTACCCTACAAAGGCTGTTGCCATCACTAGGAGGAGGAGGAGGACACCGGTATTTCAGGTCGCTTTGTTCAGATAGGAACCATAGTAAAGGCCTCGGCCAATGTGAAGGTAAATACATATAAAGAAGAAGGAAGCTCCGTTGGCATGTATGTTTCGGATGAGTCAGCCGTAGTTTACATCTCGGGAGATGTGGGCTACTGATGCAAATGCGGTATCGATACTTGAGGTGTAGTGTATGGCTAGAAACAGGCCTGTGGTGATTTGAATAATTAAGCATAGGCCTAGCAGGGATCCAAAGTTTCATCACCCTGAGATATTGGAGGGGGTGGGTAAATCAATAATAGCACTGTTGGCAATTTTAATTAGGGGGTGTTTCTTTCGTAGGCTGGTCATTATGGTTCCTATAGTTGAGTTACAACTGTGTTTTTTCAAGTCATTAGCCCTGGTTAAAGTCCAGGTGGGAATTATGAAATTTTTCATGTGTTTGATTCTGTTTTTATTCATCTTGGGGTTGGTGGGGGTTGCTTCAAATCCGTCCCCGTTCTTCGCTGCTTTGGGGCTGGTGATAGTGGCAGGGGCAGGTTGCGTAATATTGGTGGGACATGGTGGGTCTTTTTTGTCCCTAATTCTCTTTTTGATTTATTTGGGGGGCATGCTTGTTGTCTTCGCTTATTCTGCGGCTCTTGCTGCAGAGCCTTATCCTGAGGGGTGGTGAAGCCGTTCTGTTTTAGGCTATGTTGTGATTTATCTTGCAGGGGTTGTATTAATGTCTAGCTTTTTTTGAAAAATGTGGCATGGTTTTCCTTGGGGCGTCATGGGTGGATATTGTGATTTTAGTAGTTTTCGAGGCGACACGGGGGGGGTTGCTCTTGTTTATTGTTCTGGCGGTTGGATGTTGCTTATTAGTACGTGGGCCCTTCTTTTGGCCCTGTTTGTGGTGCTGGAATTAACTCGTGGTTTGAGTCGGGGGGCGCTTCGTGCCATTAGGATAATAGAGTGAGTGTTGCTGTAGCTAATGTTAGGGAGAACATGGTGAGGTAGGTCTTGATTTTACCCTGTTGAATGTTACTAATAGATGAGATTAGGGGGATATTTGATGTAGAAACAGCTTTGGGTCCTACTTTCTCTAATCATGTTTGGTCGATAGTTTGGGTAGAGATCATTTGGCCTAGTACTAGGGCAAGGAGCGGGGTGGTACGGTGAATGATTATTGGGAAGAAGCCGAGTATGTTGGAGAAGTGGTGTGTGGGGATGAAGGGCGTGACCTTTGCTCGGGTTTTTGTTAGTGCTGCTAGTTGAATGGCCGTAATTAGACCTAAGACTGTTACTGCGAGGGCTGCTGTTTTTAGAGCAGGTGGCATAGTTATGACTGGTGTTTTTAGGGGCGTAATGTTTGAGGTGATTAAAAAACCGGCCAGGATGCTTCCTCAGGCTAGTCGTTTGGTTGCATTTAATAGGGCTGTACTGTTTTCATTGATTGGGGGAAGCGGGAGGAATCGGGGGTGATGCATGAAGACGAAGAAGATAATTCGGAGGCTGTATGCTGCTGTGAGGGAGGTGGCCAGGAGTGTTAAGGCAAGGGCCCAGGCGTTTAGGTAAGAGGTGTTTAATGCTTCAATAATTATATCTTTGGAGAAGAATCCGGCTAAGAAGGGCACGCCCGTTAGGGCGAGGGAGCCCAGGATGAAACATGAGGAGGTGAAGGGGGTTAGGTGGTGTATTGCTCCTATTTTTCGGATGTCTTGTTCGTCTTTAAGGCTGTGGATAGAGGATCCTGAGCAAATGAATAGTATTGCCTTGAAAAAGGCGTGTGTACAGATGTGCAGGAATGCTAGTTGTGGTTGGTTTAGCCCAATAGTTACCATTATGAGTCCTAACTGACTTGAGGTGGAAAAGGCGATGATTTTTTTGATGTCGTTTTGGGTGAGAGCGCACGTGGCAGTAAAGAATGTGGTGAGGGCCCCTAAGCAGAGGCAGGTTGTTAGGGCTATTTGGTTATTTTCGATCAGTGGGTTCAGGCGGATGAGCAAGAAGATTCCTGCTACTACTATAGTGCTCGAGTGTAGTAGGGCAGATACCGGGGTGGGACCCTCTATGGCAGAGGGTAGTCATGGGTGTAGTCCAAACTGGGCTGATTTACCAGTTGCAGCAATGATTAGGCCTAGGAGGGGGATGGTTAGGTCAAGGTCTTTTGAGGCTAGGAAGATTTGTTGTATTTCTCATGAGTTCAGGTTGGTTGCTATTCAGGCTATGGCACATATTAGTCCAATGTCCCCGACTCGGTTGTAAAGGGTTGCCTGTAGGGCAGCGGTGTTAGCGTCTGCTCGGGCATGTCATCACCCAATTAGTAGAAAGGATATGATTCCTACACCCTCTCATCCGATGAAGAGTTGGAATATATTGTTTGCTGTAACCAGGATGATTATGGTGATTAGGAAGATTAGGAGGTATTTGAAAAAGCGGTCAATGTGGGGGTCCTTGTTTATGTACCAGGATGCAAACTCTAGAATTGATCAGGTGACGTACAGGGCAATGGGGGTGAAAACAACTGAGTAGGCGTCGAACTTTAGGCTGATGTTAATGTCAAATGTATTGATGTTTATTCAGCTTCAGTTGGTAGTAATTAGCTCTAGGCCTTCACTGAGGAATAGGAACAGGGGTACTAGGCTGGTGAGGAAGGCAAGTTTGATTGCTGTTTTCATCTCAACTGCAGTTCACTTTGGCTTCTTGGTGTGGGGTAGTAGTGTTATTAAAATGGGGGTGACGAGGATGGTGAAAATTATGATCAGGGTGGTTGTTATTATGGTAGAGGTGGAGTGCATAGCTACTACTTGGATTTGCACCAAGAGTTTTTGGTTCCTAAGACCAATGGATAGGCTGTTATCCTATAGAAGCTTCGAGTGAGCCCAGGGATTTAACCAGGGTGGCGAAGATTAGCAGTCTTCGCTGCATCGTGCCTCTCTCGGTGGATAAGGGGGGTTTAACCCCTATTTTTAGATCCACAATCTAACGTTTATATTAAACTATACCTACATGCGGTTCAGCCCCAGATTAGTTCTGGTTTGACTACAAGCGTAAGTAGGGGGACGAGATGGAGGGTTATTAGTAGATGTTCTCGGGTGTGTGACGGGTCTAATGCCAGGATATGTGTTGATAGGGGGCCTCGTTGGGTTATAAGGAATATGTATAGAGAGTAGCCGGCCGTGATGAGGGTGCCTAGCCCTGTGAGGACTAGCGTTCATTGGGACCAGTTGAATAAAGAAGTGATAATGGCCAGTTCCCCCATTAAATTGGGAAGAGGAGGCAGGGCTAGGTTGGCGAGGGAGGCAACTAATCATCAAGTCGCTATTAGGGGGAGGATCACTTGGAGGCCTCGAGCTAGGAGTATTGTACGGCTATGGGTGCGTTCATAATTGGTGTTTGCCAGGCAGAAGAGTGCGGAGGAGGTTAGACCGTGAGCAATCATTAAGATTAGGGCACCCGTAAGGCCCCAGGGAGTTTGGATCATAATCCCTGCCGCTACTAGGCCCATGTGGCTAACAGATGAGTAGGCGATTAGCGATTTCAGGTCTGTTTGGCGGAGGCAAATTGTGCCTGTTATAATGATACCTCATACCGCTAGGGTAATAAATGGGTAGCTGAGTTCTTTGGTTATTGGTTCTAGTACGGTTATAACTCGCATTATTCCGTACCCCCCTAGTTTGAGGAGCACGGCTGCAAGAATTATGGAGCCAGCCACAGGGGCCTCTACATGTGCTTTGGGCAGTCACAGGTGTGCTCCGTAAAGGGGTATTTTTACTAAAAAGGCAAGAAGGCAGGCCGCCCATCAAATTTTATTTATAATTAGATTGGGGCAGTTGGGGCTTGAATATTGTACAATAATTAAGGATAGGGTGCCTGAGGAGTTTTGGAGGGAGAGGAGGGCAACTAGGAGGGGAAGTGACCCCGCTAGTGTATAAAATAGGAAGTATGTGCCGGCGTTCAGTCGTTCTGCCTGGTTACCCCAACGGGTGATGAGAATAAGGGTGGGGATTAAGGTCGCTTCGAACATTACGTAAAACATGATTAGTTCGGTGGCGCTGAAGGCTAAGATTAGGAAGAATTGCAGTGAGATGAGTAAGGAGATGAAGATTCGTTGGCGGTTAATTGGTTCTTTAGCTATGTGGCTTTGGCTGGCTAAGATTATGAGTGGAAGAAGCCAACATGATAGCACAAGAAGGGGTGTGGATAAGGGGTCGGTGGCCATATATGTGTTTAGCGTAGACCATCCGGTTTCTGAGGGGTTTTTTAATCAAGTTAGGCTGAGTATGGCAACTAGGAATGCGTGGGTTAGGGAAGTTGGTCAGAGTCAGTTTGGGTGGGCGAGACAGGCGGTGGGGATCAGTATGAGGGTGGGCAGGAGAATTTTTAGCATTGAAGAAGGTTTAGGCTTTTTAGACGGTTGGTCCCGTGGGTTCGTGCTGTTGCTACTAGCAGGGCTAGGCCTGCACTCGCTTCGCAGGCTGAGAATGCTAGAAGTAGCAGGGGGGTTGTGGATAGGGAGGTAAAGTTTATTTGCAAAAGCCATAGTGAGATTGTTGCAAATAGTGACAGTATTATTCCCTCTAGGCATAGCAGTGCGGATAAAAGGTGAAACCGGTGTAGCGTGAAGCCAGCTAATCCAAGGACAAATGTTGATGAGAGGGTAAAGTGGACCGGGGTCATTGGGCAGTTGCGGATTTTAACCACAAGCTTTTGAGCCGAAATCAAATGTTTTTCTTATACTAAATGCCCATTGGGCTCATTCTAATCCCCCCTGGGCTCATTCGTAAATCAGGCCGAGGGTTAGTAAGATAAGAACAGCGGAGGCTCAGGTGAATGTTATTAATGGGTTTTCTAGTTGGTCTCCTCAGGGCAGTGGAAGGAGTAAAGCAATTTCCAGGTCAAATAAGAGGAACAGAATAGCTACCAGGAAGAAGTGCATGGAGAAGGGTAGGCGGGCGGAGCCGATTGGGTCGAACCCGCACTCATAAGGGGTGAGTTTTTCGTAATATGGGTTTGTCTGAGGAAGTAGGTAGGAGATTGTGATTAAAATGGCCGAGAGTGTTGTGGCAATAATAACCATTAGTATTACGTTCATTGTCTTTCCCTGGATTTAAACCAGGATCTAGGTGAGTGGAAGTCACTTATATTGCTTAGTACTAGAAAGACACGATCCTCATCAGTAGATGGAGATATAGAGGAATAATCAAACGACGTCAACGAAATGTCAGTATCAGGCTGCTGCCTCGAATCCGAAGTGGTGTTTTGACGTAAAGTGGTGTTGTACTTGCCGCAGGAGGGAAACTGCAAGGAATGTTGAGCCAATAATAACGTGTAGGCCGTGGAAGCCGGTTGCTACAAAGAAGGTAGCCCCGTAAGCCCCGTCTGAGATGGCGAAAGGGGCTTCGTAGTATTCTATGGCTTGAAGGAATGTGAAGTATAATCCCAGGAGGATTGTTAAGGCGAGGGCTTGGATGGCTTGTTTCCGTCGGCCCTCTATAATACTATGGTGGGCTCAAGTAACTGTCACACCAGAGGCTAGTAGTACGGCTGTGTTGAGTAGCGGTACTTCAAAGGGGTCTAGGGGTGTAACCCCCGTGGGTGGTCATGTTCCGCCCAGCTCAGGGGTAGGGGCAAGGCTGGAATGATAAAATGCTCAGAAGAAGCCTAGGAAGAATAGTACTTCTGAAGTAATGAAAAGGATCATGCCGTACCGGAGGCTTTTCTGTACGGGAGGGGTGTGGTGGCCTTGGAATGTTGCTTCGCGAATAACATCTCGTCATCATTGGACGATTGTGAAGATCATAAGTATAGTTCCGATGACCAGTAGTGTGCAGGAGTGGAAGTGGAATCAGATGGCAAGACCTGATGTCATCAGTAGGGCGGCGGCAGCGCCTGTTAGGGGTCATGGGCTTGGGTCTACTATGTGATATGGGTGGATGTGATGGGCCATTAGGTGTTCTCTTGCAAGTAGAGGCTCAGTAGGAGGACAAATACGTATGCCTGGATCATAGCAACGGCGATTTCTAGCAGGGTTAGCAGGGCTAATAGAGTGAAGGAAGAGAGGGCAAGGGCGGGTATTAGGGGCGCGAGTGACAGGGCAGCTGTCGCGATGAGTTGAATTATTAGGTGACCTGCTGTAAGGTTGGCGGTGAGTCGGATGGCTAGGGATAGTGGGCGGATTAGTAGGCTAATTGTTTCGATGATAATTAGCAGGGGGATGAGGTATAGGGGGGTTCCTGGTGGTAGGAAGTGGGCCAGGGAACGGGCTGGGTAATCTCGCATTCCGATAATTACGGTTGCTAATCAGAGGGGCAGTGCAAGCCCTAGGTTAAGAGATAGTTGGGTGGTAGGTGTGAAGGTGTATGGAAGGAGGCCTAATATATTAAGTGTAATTAGGTAAATTAGCAGTGATGCAAATATTACAGCTCACTTATGCGCTGACTCTGGTAGTGGGCTTAGTAACTGTTTCAGGAATTTGAAGATAAGTTGACCTTGTAGGGCGAGTGTTCGGTTGGCGACAAGGGTGGACAGTGTCTTAGGATACAGTGCTCATGGTAGTGTAACTGCCAAGAGGAAAAGGGGGATACCCAGGTGAGAGCTAATTGTAAATTGGTCGAAGTAGGTTAGTGTCATGGTCAGTTTCAAGGGTTTTTTGTTTGTTTGTTTTTTGCCGGGTTAGTTGGATTAGTGTGGTGCCGGTGGGAGATAACTTTAGGTGGAAGCAGAAATAGGAAAGCCAGCCAAGTAACAGCGAGAACAGGTACTCAGGGCTTAACATCCAGCTGTGGCATTTCGCTAAGGGTGGTTGGTAGCCACCAATCTTTAGCTTAAAAGGCTAATGCTGTGACCTGTTTAGCTTCTTAGCGAGGATTCATCGGATGCCATAAGGGATGCTCAGTTCTCGAAGTTTTGCAGTGGTACGGTTTCGACTGCAATGGGCATGAAGCTATGGTTTGCACCACAAATTTCGGAACATTGTCCGTAGAACACTCCTGGTCGGTTGGTGATGAATGTTGTTTGGTTGAGTCGGCCTGGGACGGCGTCGGCTTTAACACCAAGGGCAGGGACAGTTCAAGAATGCAGTACGTCTTCAGCTGAGATGAGGACTCGAATTGGGGCTTCCACGGGGACTACTATTCGATGATCGGCTTCAAGGAGTCGGAATTGACCAGGTTCAAGCTCTTGGGTTGGGACCATGTAGGAGTCGAAGGTTAAGTCTATATAGTCCGTGTATTCGTAGCTCCAGTATCATTGGTGGCCTACGGCTTTGATGGTGAGATGGGGGTCGTTTACTTCATCTATTAGGTATAGGATTCGCAGGGAGGGCAGGGCAATTAAAATGAGAACAGCTGCTGGTATGACAGTTCAGATAATCTCAATTTCTTGTGAATCTAGGATTAGTTTGTCTGTAAGTTCTGTTGTAACTATGGCGATAATGATGTAGAGGACAAGTGTACTAATGAATAGTACAATTATCAGGGCGTGGTCGTGGAAGTGAAGTAGTTCTTCTATAACAGGGGAGGCTGCATCTTGGAGGCCTATCTGAGAGGGCTGGGCCATTCAGTAAAAGACAGGTGGGGTTTTAACCCACGATTTTGCCTCGACAAGGCAGCGTAATTACTTTACTAATATCTTATTAAGGAAGAAACATTAAGGCTATGTGCTTGGCTTGAAACCGTGTTATGGGGGTTCGATTCCCTCCTTCCTCGTGATTAAGGTCGAATTTGTACGAATGCAGGTTCTTCAAATGTGTGGTAAGGGGGCGGGCAGCCGTGTAATCATTCAATGTTTGTTGAGGAGAGGTCTACGGCTAGTACCTCTCGTTTGGTTGAGAATGCTTCTCAGATAATAAACAGGAATATGATTACAGCTACTAGGGATACTATAGAGCCTACTGAGGAAATTGTATTTCAAAGTGTATAGGCGTCTGGGTAGTCGGAGTATCGTCGTGGCATCCCTGCTAACCCTAAAAAGTGCTGGGGGAAGAATGTAAGGTTTACGCCCAAGAATATAACACCAAAATGTACCTTCGTTCATCCTTGGTGCAGCGTGTAGCCTGTAAAAAGGGGAAATCAGTGTACAAACCCCGCTATGATTGCGAAGACTGCTCCCATGGAGAGTACGTAGTGGAAGTGTGCTACTACGTAGTATGTGTCGTGGAGGACGATGTCTAGGGATGAGTTAGATAGTACGATGCCTGTTAGACCCCCTACGGTGAATAGGAAGATAAAGCCTAGGGCTCAGAGAAGGGGGGTTTCTCATTTGGTATTACCTCCGTGTAAAGTGGCAAGTCAACTGAATACTTTGACCCCTGTAGGGACTGCAATGATTATCGTTGCAGATGTGAAGTATGCACGGGTGTCTACGTCTATACCTACGGTAAACATGTGGTGGGCTCATACAATGAATCCGAGAAGACCAATGGCTATTATAGCTCAGACTATTCCTATGTAACCGAAGGGTTCTTTTTTGCCGGCATAATATGCTACGATGTGGGAGATTATTCCGAAGCCGGGTAGGATTAAGATGTAAACTTCTGGGTGGCCGAAGAATCAGAATAGGTGTTGGTACAGGATGGGGTCACCTCCTCCTGCGGGGTCGAAGAATGTGGTGTTTAGGTTTCGATCTGTGAGGAGCATTGTAATGCCGGCGGCTAGGACGGGCAGGGATAAAAGTAGAAGTACGGCTGTTACTAGTACGGATCAGACGAAAAGGGGAATTTGGTATATTGATATGGCTGCTGGTTTCATGTTAATGATAGTTGTAATAAAATTGATAGCGCCTAAAATTGAGGAGATACCAGCTAAGTGTAGTGAGAAGATAGTTAGGTCAACTGATGCTCCTGCATGGGCGAGGTTTCCTGCTAGGGGCGGGTAAACCGTTCATCCTGTTCCCGCTCCAGCTTCAACGCCGGAGGATGCCAGGAGAAGAAGGAAGGCGGGTGGAAGTAGCCAGAAGCTTATGTTGTTTATACGTGGGAAAGCTATGTCGGGGGCGCCAATCATTAGGGGAACCAGTCAGTTACCAAATCCTCCAATTATAATAGGTATTACTATAAAGAAGATTATTACGAATGCGTGTGCAGTGACGATTACGTTGTAGATTTGGTCGTCACCAAGTAGGGTCCCTGGTTGATTAAGTTCGGCTCGAATTAGTAGGCTGAGAGCTGTGCCTACCATACCGGCTCAGGCTCCGAACACGAGGTAAAGGGTTCCGATGTCTTTGTGGTTTGTTGAGAAAAGTCAGCGTGTGATTGTCACAGGTAAGGTGGCTGAGTTTTAAGCGGTGGGTTGTAGCCCCATGGACGAAGGTTCAATTCCTTTCCTTATCAAGCTCTGGGGTGTGACACGTCAGATTGCAAATCTGAAGAAGCAGGTTAATTTCCTGCCGGGGCTTTGCTTAAGGCATATAGATGGATGCTTGGTGGTTAAAGCGCTTAGCTGTTAACTAAGTTTTTGTAGGATCGAGGCCTGCCCGTCTAGAAAGGCTTTAGCTTAATTAAAGTGCCTGTTTTGCATGCAGGTGATGTGGGCTAGTACCTCGCAAGTCTTATCAGAAATTGAGAGGTTTTCACTCCCTCTAAGGGCTTTGAAGGCACTTGGACTATGTGTGTATCCTAAATTTCTTGGGTTAGGGTTTAGTTAGTGTGAGCATGGCGGGGGCCAGTGGCAGTAGCATTATGGATAGAGTGGCAATGGTGGCTAGTGGAAGGGTGTTCTGCTTAGTGGTAAAGCGTCAGGGGGTGGTTCCGGCCAGGTTATTGGGGGAGAGGGTTAGAGAAAGGGAATATGCAACTCGGAGGTAAAAGTACACGGTAAATAGTGTAAATATTGCGGCGAGGGTTGCAAGTCCACCTAGTTGTTGCTTTGTTAATTCAGTAATGATGAGCAGTTTTGGTATAAAGCCTGATAGTGGGGGTAGTCCTGCGAGCGAGAGTATGAGTAAAGGAGTAATCATGGTAAGGATGGGGGTTTTGGATCAGGAGGTTGCTAAGGCACCAATATTGGTGGTTTTGGTTAGGTTGAGTAGTAAGAACGCTGGTGTTGTTGTAATGAAGTAAACAAGAATAGTTAGGGTGGCAAGGGCTGGGGAGAAACTGACGATAATTGCTATTCAGCCTATGTGGGCGATGGATGAGTAGGCAAGGATTTTTCGTAGTTGTGTTTGATTTAGGCCACCTCAACCGCCAGCCAAAATAGACAGTAGTCCTAACATTACTATGATTTTGGGGTCATTAGGGGTAATTTGGATCAGGAGGACAAATGGTGCTAATTTCTGCCAGGTGGCTAAAATAAGTCCTGTTGTAAGGGTTAGCCCTTGTATTACTTCAGGAAGTCAGAAATGTAAAGGGGCCAGGCCAATTTTTATTGCTAAACCAAGCGATAAAATTAGTAGGGGGAGAGGCTGGACCATGAAGCTGGTAAATCATTGCCCTGTGGATCAGGAGTTTAGGATGGCTGCAAATAAGATTACCAGGGCGGCGGCGGCTTGTGTTAGAAAGTATTTGGTAGCGGCTTCCACTGGGCGGGGGTGGGGTTTTTGGGCTATTAGTGGGATTATGGCGAGGGTGTTGATTTCAAGGCCTATTCAGGCGAGCATTCAGTGGTGGCTTGAAAATACGATGGTTGTCCCTAGGCCAAGGGATATAAGTATAATAGTAGTCAAGTATGGTCCCATGAGTAGAGATAGGATTTCAACCTATATATTTGGGGCATGAGCCCAAGAGCTTTAATTTAGCTGACTTTACTAGAAAGTGGTGTAGTGGAAGCACTAAGAGTTTTGATCTCTTCAGGTTGGGTTCGAGTCCCATATTTCTAAGGAGCTGGGAGGATTTTAACCTCCATTTTTCACTCTATCAAAGTGGTCCTTTAGTTCAGGCACAATTCCTGTTAAGGTTGCGGGGGTAGACCTGCGAATGCGATTGGGAGGGCCATGTGTCAGATGGTAAAGGCTAGTATGAGTGGGAGGAAGTTTTTTCAGATCAGGTGTATCAATTGATCATATCGGTAGCGGGGGTAGGATGCTCGGATTCACAGGAATAGTACTGATAATAAAACTGCTTTGGTTATGAGGTTAATAGTTGTTAATTGCGGTGACAAGTGGTCATGGCAGGCCCCCAGAAATAGAATGGTAGACAGGGTGTTTATTAGGAGGATATTTGCGTATTCCGCTAGGAAGAACAGGGCAAATGGCCCTCCTGAGTACTCTACATTAAATCCGGATACTAGCTCTGATTCGCCTTCTGCTAAATCAAAGGGGGAGCGGTTTGTTTCTGCTAGGGTGGAGACAAACCATATTGCGGCTAGGGGTCAGCCTGGTAAAATTAGTCATACGCTTTCTTGGGTTATACTAAAAGTTTGAAGGGTGAACCCGCCGGAGAAAATAATAACGTTAAGGAGGATTAATCCGAGGCTAACTTCATAAGATACGGTCTGAGCGACTGCTCGTAGGGCTCCGATGAGGGCATATTTTGAGTTGGATGCTCAACCTGAGCCTAAAATTGAGTATACTGCTAGGCTGGAAAGTGCTATGATAAATAAAATGCCAAGGTTAAGTTCGGCGATGGGGAATGGCAGGGGTATGGGTATTCAGAGGGATATTGCCAGAGTTAGGGCGAGTACTGGGCAGAGGGTAAATAAGATGGGGGATGAGGTCAGGGGGATGATTGGCTCTTTAATGAACAGTTTGAGACCATCAGCGATTGGCTGGAGTAGCCCGCAGGGCCCTACAACATTTGGCCCCTTTCGTAGTTGTATGTAGCCCAGAATTTTTCGTTCGACGAGGGTTAGGAATGCTACGGCTAAAAGGACTGGCACGATTAGGGCTAAGGGGTTAATCACATACAGCATAGTACCAGAGATCATAGTTAGGGAGGGGAATTGAACCCCTGTTTGAAGAGCTTAGGTCTTCTGCAATTCCCGGGCTCTGCCACGCTAACTAAGCGTTATCTCCGCTTGAGATACCGCTCCCTGTTATATGTTTAGATTAATTCACAAATTGAGGGTGAGGCGTATCTGTGAAATGGGCCTCTTCTCTTTGGTCCTTTCGTACTAAAAAAGATAACACCATAGGTAGAAACTGACCTGGATTGCTCCGGTCTGAACTCAGATCACGTAGGACTTTAATCGTTGAACAAACGAACCTTTAATAGCGGTTGCACCATTGGGGTGTCCTGATCCAACATCGAGGTCGTAAACCCCCTTGTTGATATGGGCTCTATAAGGGGATTGCGCTGTTATCCCTGGGGTAACTTGGTTCATTGATCGGCGTTGCCGGATCAAGGTGGGTCAGAAGTTCTGTTAGTTAGAGTTGTTAGCTCTGACTTTGGATGACAGGTGTGGTGGGTAAATGCTTCATTCCATGTGGGGGTTATATATTACCCCAAGGTCGCCCCAACCGAAGACAGTGGGACGGGCACCATTGGTTCACTTTGCTTTGTTTGGTGGTGTTTGTTATGGGCGGTTAACTGTCTAAAGCTCCACAGGGTCTTCTCGTCTTATGTTATCATTTCCGCTTCTGCACGGAAAGATCAATTTCATTGACTGGGGGGGGGAGACAGTTAAGCCCTCGTCTTGCCATTCATACGGGTCTTCATTTAAAAGACAAGTGATTGCGCTACCTTCGCACGGTTAATATACCGCGGCCATTGAACATGTATGTCATTGGGCAGGCAGGACCTCTTATATCATAAGCAAGAGGCGATGTTTTTGGTAAACAGGCGAGGCTAAGTATTTGCCGAGTTCCTTCCCGTCCTTTTAGTCTTTCCTTTAATATAGTACTCCTGTGTTGGGTTAACGGTTGTTTTTTGAAAGTTCTTCTTGTTCTTTATTTTGTTTTCAGTGCCCTCTTTTGTCTGGGGCCGTTAATAGTTGGCTTTGGTCGTGTGCCAACTTACACTTGTACTGGGAGAGGGGGATTACTTCTCTTATTACTCATATTAGCATGGTCTCTCCCATATTTATGGGGTGGCTTGGTAGTGTTGCAGGGGGGTGGGGTGTATTATCTTAATTATGGGTTTTGGTAGGTTGTTGTTTGAGCTACTACGCTTTTGTAAAAAGGTGGCTGCTTTAAAGCCCACAGGGTACATACTCCTTTGTGATCAGTGTGATCCTTACCCTTCTGTAAAAGTTGTGTCTGTTTTAAAGGGGCTGTACCACCTTTAATTAACTCTCTTAGTTTCTTTTTCCTATAATAATAGGCACGAGGTGGCTTAAGAAGCTTAGAGGCTGAACTTAAATTCAATTCCCAAGCAACCAGCTATAACTGGGTTCGATAGGTTTGTCGCCTCTACTCAAAGATCTTCCCACTCTTTTGCTACAGAGACGGGTTTGCCCTGGTTTGTAGGCTGTCTTGGAGTAGCTCACCTAGTTTCGGGGTAGTAAACTAAAGGGCTCTTCGCTTGGTTATACTTGCTAAATCATGATGCAAAAGGTACGAGGGTTAGTCTCTGCTTTTTTGTACTTTGTTGTCTTTTCATTTCTCTTTCAGCTTTCCCTTGCGGTACTTTCTCTATAGCTCCGGGTGTCCTTTTTCGTCTCCCGTACTAAGGAAAAAAATGTTTTGTTTGGTTGGTTGAGTGTGTTGGGGTTTATTTATAAGGTCTCGTTGTGTTTGGGGTGTTTGGGCTAGTTTGCTAGTGTCAGGGCAATTCGATTTGCACGAATGACTTCTCAGTGTAAGGGAGATACTATACTGTAACTTAGTTATGCTCTGGTATTCCAAGTACACCTTCCGGTACACTTACCATGTTACGACTTTTCTCCCTTCCAGGTATCGACTTATTTTTTTATTTAGTGTGGTGTTCAATGTTTTCAGGGAGATTGACGGGCGGTGTGTACGTGCTTAGGGGCCGGTTTCAGTAGGACACTCTATTTCCTACTTACTGCTAAATCCTCCTTCAGGCATATGTTTTCAACATGCCATTCGTAAGTTCTCTGAGTGTCAGAGAATGTAGCCCATTTCTTCCCCTCTCGTGGGCTGCACCTTGACCTGACGTTGGGGGCACGTAAATCGTTATTGCTTACTACTGAACCTTTGCTAGGGTAAGCTTGCGACGGAGGTATACAGGCTGATTGAGCTAGAGAGGGTGAGGTTGAACGGGGATCATCGATTACATAACAGGCTCCTCTAGGTGGATTCTAAGCACCGCCAAGTCCTTTGGGTTTTAAACTTGCGTTCGTAATTTCCAGGCAGAAGTGTATGTATATATTTAATCAATTTAGGGCTAAGCATAGTGGGGTCTCTAATCCCAGTTTGTTTCTTAGCTTTCGTGGGTTCGGACTTTATAAGGCCACTTTCGTAGCTGGTTTTCATACTTTTAGGAGCTTATAACAGCTGTAAGAAAAGCGTTCAGCCTTAATTTAGTGTTCTACCTAACCACCTTTTGTGCCGTTGACTATCAACTTGAGCCTCTCGTGTAACCGCGGTAGCTGGCACAAGGTTTTACCGGCTCTAAATAGCTTTAGCTAAGTCGAGTTTTCACTCATTGCTTAATGTTGATCACTGCAGATTTCCCTTGGGGGTGTGGCAAAAAGCAAGACGTCTTGGGCTTACGTTTGTGTGCCTGATGTCAGCTCCTAGTACCTACAAGGTATCATAAGGGCATTCTCACGGGGGTGCGGATACTTGCATGTGTAAGCACTGCTAGAGCTGATAGTAAAGTCAGGACTAAACTTTTGTGCCGGCAGAACTTTCTAGGGTTCATCTTAACATCTTCAGTGTTATGCTTTAATTTAAGCTACACCAGC